CCGTAAGACCATAATGAAAGCGCAATTTTTGTTTTTCTTCTAAACGAATACGATATTGCGATTTTTTGCCGGGGCGCGATTGGGTTCGAAGATCGCTTCCGGCTCTAGGCTTTTTACTAGTTAGCCCCGGTAAAGCCCCCAGACGGCGGATTTTTTTGAAACGAGGTCCTCTGTAACGCGACATAAAGACTCCTTTTTTTATGAAATTTCATAAACCAAAATTAAAACTAAACTAAAATATGATAAATGAAGCGAAATTTACTGAAGTATTACAAAGAATAATTAGAGGAATTGTATCAATAGTCAGACCTTATTGTATAGAAATATTGTATATATAATTGTATTATATAAATAAAAAAGAAAAAGAATTTGAAATAATCGAAAAAAAAAAAAATGAAGGGCTCTTTTCTTGATTGATTTGTTCTACAGAGACCAAACCCCTCCAATCCAATTTTTATTAATAATTGGAAGTTTCGATGAAATAATCGAAGGGGCTCGGTGACCTTTAGGAACGGGCAAAGAAGCTTTTCACTTTAGATTTCCTATTATCAATTATCTAAAAAATAAAACAAATGGAGAAAAGCCGGCTATCGGAATCGAACCGATGACCATCGCATTACAAATGCGATGCTCTAACCTCTGAGCTAAGCGGGCTCACATAACATAAATTGTACACGTATACTAATTTAGTAAACTACTGCTGCTGAGATCTTAACTGTTTATTCTTAGTTATTTCATAATAAATATGATATAAATGTAGAAAAATTCAACTATAGAAACGAATAAGAATGGAAAATCTAATTTTCAAAAATATTTCATTTTGATATATTAATTTAGATCTATTTCTCAAATATATGTTTATCAATAATAAATATCTTAATTTGTTTAATTAGAGACTAATATTTTTTTACTATTCCATATTTAATATTTCCTTTACTATTTTTTAATATTGTTTTTTGATATTTGACTATATAAAAATAAAATAAAACTATATAAATTCTAAATAAAATATTTTAGTACATGGTTTTTTATTTCTAGATATTTATTTAGATTTAGAGTTTGAAATAGAATTTTGTACCTAAAGTTAGGAATATAATCTAGTAATTAAGTTAGAATCTTATTGTATATTTATTGTATATTATAATCGTATAATATATTAATTATATCCATTCGATTAGTTATGGCTATTAATGAAATTTGAAATTAATAATACTAAATTGCCCTTTGTCGTTTTTTTTTTTATTATGATCTGCCCTAAGAAAAGGATAAGAGGAGAAAAGTGCAATCCAGACCATAATGAAACATTCCTAGGGTTTCATTCGGAAAGGCGAAACCTAAGACGAAAAAAAAAAAAAGAATCGACCGTTCAAGTATTCAAAATTGCACACTAAAAATGATAGAAAATCATAGAAATTGGGACATGTATATATATAATATATTATAATAGATATATGTTATGTGGTATATATCTATATTGAATTTCTGGTTGGACCAAGTATGGTCTCCAATAGAGATGAAAGAAGATAGATACAAAATCAAATCGGAGAAAACACTTTTCAATACAGGAATCGATATCTAATGAATTCAACGGTTCCAGCATAATCTAAATGGAAATGAACAAAAAGGGGTAAACGGCATCATGATGTGATCCTAATCACATCACAAAAAAAAGGGGGATATGGCGAAATTGGTAGACGCTACGGACTTAATTGGATTGAGCCTTGGTATGGAAACCTACCAAGTGATAACTTTCAAATTCAGAGAAACCCTGGAATTAAAAATGGGCAATCCTGAGCCAAATCCCGTTTTATGAAAACAAACAAGGGTTTCAGAAAGCGAGAATAAATAAAGGATAGGTGCAGAGACTCAATGGAAGCTGTTCTAACAAATGGAGTTGGCTGCATTGTGTTCATAAAGGAATCCTTCCATCGAAACTTCCGAAAGGATGAAAGATAAACATATATACATATGTATACTTACTGAAATACTATCGCCAAATGATTAAAAATGATTAATGATGACTCCAACCGGTTCTATAATTTTTTTATATCTATTTATATGAAAAATGAAAGAATTTTTTTGAATCGATTCAAAATCAAAATTGAAAAATGAAATAAATATTCATTGATCAAATCATTCACTCCATCATAGTCTGATAAATCTTTTTTTTTTAGAATTGATTAATCGGATAAGAATAAAGATAGAGTCCCATTCTACATGTCAATATCGACAACAATGAAATTTATAGTAAGAGGAAAATCCGTCGACTTTAGAAATCGTGAGGGTTCAAGTCCCTCTATCCCCAAAAAGACCTGGTTGCCTCCCTAATTATTTATCTTCTCATTTTATTTTGTTAGTGACTCAAAATTGGTTATGGTTCGCAGTGATTCTCACTCTACTATTTCACAAACCGATCTGAGCGTAAATTTTTTTTCTTATCACATCATAAGCCTTGTGTGTGATATATATGATACGTGTACAAATGCAAATGAGCATCTTT